TTGCGCTTAAATCATTTTTATGGTTCCCTATTTTAGGAACCATATGAATAATGGAGAAACTCCATGAAAGGAACATTAATGATTCATATAAATCACTTAACGGGAAATGTCTCGAATAAATCCAACGAGTAACTAATAATCCTGTTATACAGAAAAAAGTGGCTATCATGCCTTTTTCTGACGGATCACATAGTCCTACGATTTCATCGACTAATAAAGTCACCAAATAAATCGTAATGACAATTGAAATGATCGAAAAAGAGATGTGAGTGAATATATGTTCTAAAGTCGCAAATATCATAAAAAAAAATCATTAAAAAAAAGAGGGGTCCCTCAATTACGGAATGTAAATTCCGAATTAAATTCATTATAGGATCTAATGTGTCCTTTTTAGAGGATGCCGCCACTCGGACTCGAACCGAGATGCTCTAGCACTGCTTCCTAAGAGCAGCGTGTCTACCGATTTCACCATGGCGGCTTGATCGAAATAATAATAGCCCATATGATGTTCAATCGTCGAGATTGAAAGACTCAATGCAATATATTTTAGGAAACGTTAGAATCGATGAATAAAGACTCGTTCAAATGAATATTTGAACTTCAATAATCCTTAGTATCCCGGTATGGTGTCATTTTTAACAACAGGCTTTCACGTAGTATAAGTTCTTCTGGAACAGTTGGAACTAGATGGTTATGTCCTCAGTTGAGGTCTAGAACTAAGAATTGTCCCTTTTTTTATATCCTTTTTTGATGATTCATTTCTCATTTATCTGATTTCATGGATCGGAAATGAAAAAAGATTCATTTTTCACTGAACAAAAGAAAATAAATAGGATTTTTTATGTATCACAATTGGATAACTACATCCAAGGGATTTCTATAAATATTTAGATAGTTTGGTATCAAAACTGTATTAATGGTTGGGATCCTCATTGTATACATAATTCGTGTGAGGATTTACCGAACCAATTAGGTATTGGGCTGCACATAAAACAAAAGAGTTTCAATCTCTATTGGAATTCTACGCTATGTACTTTACTTATAAATAAAGTATATTCTATCTAAAATAGATTGATCGATCCTACGGTCCAAACATAGGATCTATTTTGGATTAAGGAAGATTGACTTATTCTTCGTACATAAATATCGACCTAAAGGGGATCCGGGGAGTTTTTATTGATTGGGTCGAAACAAGAGGGAATCTATGTAGTGATTCGGAGAGTTACAAAGCAAAGTCTTAAAATATATATTTCAATCAATTAGTTTCAAGGATCCATTCATTTTTACTACTGTCGTTCATACTTGTTTCAGATCTTCCAAAAATCTTAATGATATATAACTATTGGAGATACATAATCGAATAAACTTCTTCCTAAAAAAATCTTTTTTTTTTGGGGGGGGGGGGAAAACAACCCCCATCTCGCGAATTATCAAAATCTACTATAATGAAAAGTGAAACCTTGTATTTTGTGTTTAACTATTTCTTTTTTGTTGTTGTTTTTCAAACAACAAAAAAGAAATAGTATCGTTCTTAGAACCCAATATACAGAAGAATTCTTATTCTACATACCACAACAGCCGGTTCAGTTCTATCTCATATAGATGAGTTCAAAACATTAGTTAATGTGAATTATTCATCTTATAAATCATCCAATTCATCGAGTCATGTCGATTCAGATTATTCCAAGGCTTTATTACTTGTTTGTCGCACAAAAAAACTTTTTGAATGCCCGGTAGAAATAGATTTAGCTAAAGATAAAGCTTTTACCGCCGCCCAATATCCCTTTTTCTTCCAAATATTTCTACGAATACGCTTTTTTGAGATAGAAGTACGTTTCTTTGGAACCGCCATTTTAAAATAAAGAAGTTACTTTTATAGTTGGATGTGAAAGACATGTATTGTTCAAAATGGATCGTTCTTGCTATTCATTATCTATATTTATTCCATAGCGGATACTTCCTTCATAACATACAAAAATATAGATACGTGCGCATCACATAGAGTACACTAGGGATAAAAAAAGAAATAGAAAAAAGAAAAACGATGTGATTTTCAAAGGAATTTTTTTTTGTTCCACATCTCTATTACATACAATGCCCGAAGAAAGAAGAATTCGTACTAATTTGTACCTTCATATCTTCATTCCGATCTATGTCTATGAGGTCCGCTACCATAGAAATCGAACCGGTTGTTGTTGATAAGAATCAAAAAGGGTTCCAATTCATATCTCAATCTCAGTCTATTTATATCTCGTCGTCTTACATTGAATAAATCGAAAAGCTTAAGAATCCTTACCTAATTTAAGAAAATAATAATGTAAAATTTTTCTATTAATTGATCAAGCTCGAGGATAGAGTACTCATAATTTAAATGAAAATGAGATTGGTAGTTAATATGTTAAACGATACATTACTTGATAAAGGTAATTTTAGTAATCTCTTATTTCAGTTCTATGCGAAGTAACGAGTATCATAGGGTTTCCTATAAACATAAGTTTGTTTTATTGGAATAGAGGCCAATCAATCAGTTCTACAATGAATTAATTAATGACTCCGAATAAACTAACTAAAATAACTAGTATTTTATTGGGTCGAGTTATTGGCGGATTCTATGATCCATATCCCAATAGAGTACTTTTACTTTTTTTGGTGTCATTCCTTTTCCTTACTATTTACTATATGGATATCAATCGCCGTAATAGTGGAATGATTGAAAATCTCATATTCTTTCTTTATCTTAATAAATATCTTAGTTAATAACTAAATGATCAGTTTTAACCAGTGACTTGGTCATTTGAACAATTGTAACTTCTTGATTTAAATTTCTTTTTATTCAATACGATATTTGGGAAAGAATCGGAATAATTAAGGATTAAAAATCCTATTTGAGTTCTTTTCTATCTTGATTTTTATTTATTTATTTGACTTCCGAAAGAGAGAAGAGCTGGTGAATCGGAAACAATTAATAAGAATCAAAAAAGTTTTATTTTCTTATGGAACATACATATCAATATGCATGGATCATACCTTTCGTTCCACTTCCAGTTACTATGTCAATAGGATGGGGACTTCTGCTTGTTCCGACTGCAACAAAAAATCTTCGTCGTATGTGGGCTTTTCCTAGTGTTTCATTGCTAAGTATAGTTATGGTTTTTTCGGCCGATCTGTCTATTCAGCAAATCAATGGCAGTTCTATCTATCAATTTCTATGTTCTTGGACCATCAATAATGATTTTTCTTTAGAGTTCGGCCACTTGATCGACCCACTTACTTCTATTATGTCAATACTAATCACTACTGTTGGAATCATGGTTCTTATTTATAGTGACAATTATATGTCTCATGATCAAGGATATTTGAGATTTTTTGCTTATATGAGTTTTTCCAATACTTCTATGTTGGGATTAGTTACTAGTTCCAATTTGATACAAATTCATATTTTTTGGGAACTGGTGGGAATGTGTTCGTATCTATTAATAGGTTTTTGGTTCACACGACCAATTGCAGCCAATGCTTGTCAAAAAGCGTTTGTAACTAATCGTGTAGGGGATTTTGGTTTATTATTAGGAATCTTAGGTTTTTATTGGATAACAGGTAGTTTGGAATTTCGGGATTTGTTCGAAATCTTCAATAACTTGATCCATAATAATGGGGTCAATTCTTTATTTGCTACTCTGTGTGCCTCCCTATTATTCCTTGGTGCAGTTGCTAAATCCGCACAATTTCCCCTTCATGTATGGTTACCTGATGCCATGGAGGGGCCCACTCCTATTTCGGCTCTTATACATGCTGCTACTATGGTAGCAGCGGGAATTTTTCTTGTCGCTCGGCTTCTTCCCCTTTTCACAGTCATACCTTACATAATGAATCTTATTTCTTTGCTAGGTATAATAACGGTACTATTAGGAGCTACTTTAGCTCTTGCTCAAAAAGACATTAAGAGAAGTTTAGCCTATTCTACAATGTCTCAATTGGGTTATATTATGTTAGCTCCAGGGATAGGTTCTTATCGAGCTGCTTTATTCCATTTAATCACTCATGCCTATTCGAAAGCATTATTGTTTTTAGGATCCGGATCGATTATTCATTCAATGGAACCCATTGTTGGATATTCTCCAGATAAAAGTCAGAACATGGTTCTTATGGGTGGTTTAACCAAATATGTGCCAATTACAAAAACTACTTTTTTATTAGGTACACTTTCTCTTTGTGGTATTCCACCTCTTGCTTGTTTTTGGTCCAAAGATGAAATTCTTAATGATAGTTGGTTGTATTCACCGATTTTCGCGATAATAGCCTGTTCCACAGCAGGATTAACTGCATTTTATATGTTTCGGATGTATTTACTTACTTTTGAGGGGCATTTACACGTTCGGTTTCAAAATTACAGTGGCACTAAAAATAGCTCGTTCTCTTCAATATCTATATGGGGAAAAGAAGGACCGAAACCAGTTAACAAAAATGTACTTTTCTCAGTAATGAATAATAATAAAAAGGTTTCCCTTTTTTCGAAGAAGATATATCAAATTGATGGGAATATACGAAATCTGATGCGATCCTTTAGTACTCATTTTGATAATAAAGACACTTCCATGTATCCCTGTGAATCGGACAATACTATGCTATTTGCTCTACTTGTATTGGTCCTATTTACTTTGTTTGTTGGGTCCATAGGAATTCCTTTCAATCAAGTAGGAATGGATTTGGATATATTATCGAAATGGTTAACCCCATCGATAAACCTTTTACATCAAAATTCGAACTATTCTGTGGATTGGTATGAATTTGTGACAAATGCAATTTATTCAGTCAGTATAGCCTATTTCGGAATATTCATAGCGTCTCTTTTATATGGGTCTGTTTATTCATCTTTTCAGAATTTAGAATTAATTAATTCATTTGTTAAAATAGGTCCTAAAAGACTTTTCTTGGACCGAATAATAAATGTAATATACGATTGGTCATATAATCGTGGTTACATAGATATTTTTTATGCAACA